CTTTCATAAGCGGAGACAGAATAAAGCGCCCATAAAAAAGACGCTTACTGTCTGCTGCTGATTCAACACACTTCCACTGGAGTGTCCGAGTAGATACTGTTATTTTCTCTCGAACCATAATAATATTTTTTGATCAGATCATTGAATCATTTATTTCTCTTGTTTCTCTTGCTATTGAAATATCTTCCATTTTTTTTTCTATACACGTCTTTTTTTCGGGGGTCTACAGCCATTATGTGGCATAGGAGTTACATCCCGTACGAAAGTTAATAGTATACCACTTCTGCGAATAGCTCGTAATGCTGCGTCTCTTCCGAGACCGGGACCTTTAATCATGACTTCTGCTCGTTGCATACCTTGATCTACTACTGCACGAATAGCATTTGCCGCTGCGGTTTGAGCAGCAAATGGTGTCCCTCTTCTTGTACCTCGGAAGCCACAAGTACCGGCAGAGGACCAAGAAACCACTCGCCCCCGTACATCTGTAACAGTCACAATGGTATTATTGAAACTTGCTTGAATATGAATAACCCCCTTTGGTATTTTACGTGTACTCTTACGTGAACCAATACGTCCACGTGAACCCTTTTTCGGTATAGCTTTTGCCATATTTTATCATCTCATAAATTTGAGTCAGAGATATATGGATATATCCATTTCATGTCAAAACAGATCCCCTATTTGTATATCAGGTCTTTAATGAGCCTTATTATCCTTGTCTTTGTTTATGTCTTGGGTTCGAACAAATTACTATAATTCGTCCCCTACGACGTATTAGTCGACACTTTTCACAAATTTTACGAACGGAAGCTCTTATTTTCATATTTGCCACTCCTTACTTTAATTTTGAATCTACTTCTTGGAAGAAAATAAGTTTCTTGAAATTTTCAATTTTTAATGGTGAAATAAATAGGGAAACACCTAATCTTTCGAATCTTTGTTGCGGAGTCGATAAATTATACGACCTCTGGTTGAATCATACCGACTTACTTCAATTTTGACTCTATCGCCTGGCAGTATCCGTATAAAACTACGTCGGATCTTTCCTGAAACATGACCTAGAATCATATCTTCATTATCTAAACGAACCCGGAACATACCGTTGGGAAGCGATTCAGTAATTAAACCTTCATGAATCCATTTTTGTTCTTTCATTCCAGGCAAAACCCCCTTGAAGTATTAACTAGTGGAGGAAGAACCCTATTAGACAACCCAGCACTTCTCTTTTCTTTTTCGCAAATAAGAAGTTTCATATTCAATTCGGATATTAGAAAGATTACCATATATAACACAAAATTTCTCCGCCTATTCTTTCTAGTCGAGCCTCTCGGTCTGTCATTATACCCCGAGATGTAGAAAGAATTACAACACCCATCCCACCTAAAATTCTAGGAATTCTTTGATAGTTAGAATAGATTCGTAGACCCGGCCGACTGATCCGTTTTAAATTTAAAAGATTTCTATAAGTGCTTTTCCTATTCCTTCTATGTCGTAGGGTTAAAACCAAAAAATATTTGTTGTTTTCTCGATGTTTTCTCACGTTTTCGATAAAACCCTCTCGTAAAAGTATTTTCACAATACTTTCGCTGATATTAGTAGATGCTACTCGAACCACGCTTTTTCTATACATATCGGCATTTCGTATAGAGGTTATTATGTCAGCAATAGTATCACTACCCATGATTAATTAAAATTATTGGTGCCTCCAAATTTGGATATAATCAACATGTTTTTCTTTTTTTTTTTTTTACGTATTTGTTTATGAATATTAATTTTAAAAGGTATATACGTGAGACAAAATCTACTAAATGAATCTTAATCTATTTCTTTTAAATACCCTACTATAACCATATCGTGGTCTCATTTTATAATACCTCGGGAGCTAATGAAACTATTTTAGTAAAATTGAACTGTCTCAATTCTCGGGCAATCGCACCAAAAACTCGAGTTCCTTTTGGATTTCCTTCTTGATCAATCACAACTGCAGCATTGTCATCATATCGTATTATCATACCGTTGTCACGTTTAAGTTCTTTACAAGTACGTACAATTACAGCTCTGACCACTTCTGATCTTTGTAGAGGCATGTTTGGAACTGCGTCTTTGATCACAGCAACAACAACGTCACCAATACGAGCATATCGACGATTACTAGCTCCTATGATTCGAATACACATCAATTCTCGAGCCCCGCTGTTATCTGCTACATTCAAATGGGTCTGAGGTTGAATCATATCATTTTTTTTTTTATCCGTTTTTACAATACAAAGGTCAAAGAAAAAAAAGAAATATTATTTGTCCAAAAAAAGAAACCTGCATCCGCTATTTTAAATTAGGGCCTATTTCTTTTTTAGCCCGAAATTATAAATTGAGCTCGTATAGGCATTTTGGACGCTGCTATTGAAATAGCCCTTCGGGCTATATTTTCTGTTACTCCACCCATTTCATAAAGAATTCGACCAGGCTTAACAACAGCTACCCAATATTCGGGAGAGCCTTTACCTGAACCCATACGTGTTTCTGCGGGTCTTACTGTAACTGGTTTATCTGGAAATATACGAACCCATATTTTTCCACCGCGACGTGCATTTCGTGTCATTGCTCGTCGACCTGCTTCTATTTGCCTAGATGTGATCCAAGCGGGTTCAAGTGCCTGAAGAGCGTATTTACCAAAACAAATAGTATTACCTCGATAAGATATTCCCTTCATTCTTCCTCTATGTTGTTTACGGAATCTGGTTCTTTTGGGGTTATAGTTGATGGTTTGTTTTGAATTCCATCTCTACTACAGAACTGGACGTGAGAGTTTCTTCTCATCCAGCTCCTCGCGAATAAAAATAAATTCAAATTAAAGATTTAGAATTCAATTAAGATATAATTTGAATTAAGATATACATGTATTTAATAAGTAATCTGCTGACTCATGGATTTCATTTAATCTAGATCAAATCTATTATTAATTTTTATATCTTGTTTGTATATATAGTATAGATAATAGATAACTAAATATATTAAATAACTTTTTTTTCTTATATTTATCTATTTTAGATTTAGAATGTTAAAAGGAATCTTTCTTGTGTTTTACTCTTTATCGTATTGGATTGACCCTAAATTTAGCAATCCAAGAAAATAAAGTTTTCGCGGGCGAATATTTACTCTTTCAATTTCTATTTCAGTTCTATCATTAAGTTCATAACTTTTCCGAATAGATTAATTGGTTTCTGGTCGGTTCCGCCATCCCGATCAATGAATCGTTCGAATTCATTTTCACTAGAATCTTTTGAATTCACAGGTTCCATCGTTCCCATCCCTTCTTACTTAATGGTTAGGTCTGAATTCTACAATGGAGCTATTAGTTCTTGAGTCAATATTCTTAGTCTTTATTGGCTCGAAGCTCTTTATTTTTTGTTCGATGAGCAGATCCTTTTAATGATGAATCCTTATTGATGCTTTATTACACAGATTTTTTATGAGATGACTCATAGACCTTACATATTGGAATTTTATATCATCCATATTCTTTTTCTTTCTTTCTTTCATCCTTCCATTTATCCATACCCTTTCTTTTTTATTTCTATTGACAACTTAGAAGCAGATTTTTTAATGAAAAAGTATTTCAGTTGCTACAACAATATGAACAATATATCATATCTTGACTGGTTCTTTGGATCCAGATAATACGAAGGGATGAGTTGGTTATTACTTCTATAGTTATTTGTTTATACTATGGGGCTGGTTACTAACCCTCAAAAAACCAACGAGTCACACACTAAGCATAGCAATTTTATCAAAAGATTAATTTAATTTTTATTAAACCCTATAGAATTATAATTGTTTGTTCATTTTTTTATTGAAGAGAAAATAAAAATAAGAAATCAATTTCTCTTTTTGTTCCATCGCCGGATAGAATGCAAAGGGAAATAAAGGTTTATTTTATTATTCCCCGTCTATAAATATCCAAATTTTGATGCCTAATACCCCATAGATAGTTCGAACTGTATAGGAACAATAATCAATTTTAGCTCGAATGGTTTGTAGTGGAACCCTACCCTCTCTGATCCATTCAACACGCGCAATTTCTTTTCCGTCGATACGTCCTGCAATTTGCACTTGAATTCCTTTTGTATCTGCTTGTTCAGTTAATTCTATAGCCTTTTTCATTGCTTTGCGAAAAGAAACTCTATTTTTTAATTGGCCGGCTATAAATTCTGCAAGAATATTAGGGTTTCCGTAAGGCTTTTCAATTCGTGTGATAGCAATGTTAAGTTTTCTATTTACAGAATTAAATTCTTTTTGTAAATTCATCTGTAATTCTTCGATTCCTCGGGGTCGACTTTCAATTAATATTTTTGGAAATCCCATATAGATTATGATTTGGATCAGATCGATTCTTTTTTGAATCTCTATACGCGCAATTCCCTCAACGCCAGAGGATGTTTTCATATTTTTTTGTACATAATTCTTGATATAATTTCTTATTTTTTGATCTTCTTGCAGACCCTCAGAATAATTTTTTGGTTGTGCGAACCAAAGGGAATGATGACCTTGGGTTGTACCAAGTCTGAAACCAATTGGATTTATTTTTTGTCCCATGTTCCCCCATTACTATTACTATACATATCATAATACGACATAGTTCTATCCTTTTTTTTCCATTTTTGTTTTTGTGACCACTTAATAGAGTCGGTATCTATATATCCACCTAAGGATATATCTTTCATTACAATAGTTATATGGCAGGTAGGTTTTTGTATGGCAAAACTACGCCCTCGAGCTCGAGGTTTTAATCTCTTCACGATACTACCTTCATTTACTTCGGCTTTACTAATGACTAAATTTGCTTCATTCGAACCCATATTGAAACTAGCATTTGCTGCTGCAGAATAAACTAATTTGAAAATGGGATAACATGCTCGATAAGGCATGAGTTCTAATATCATAAGTGTTTCTTCGTAGGAACGCCCACGAATTTGATCAATTACTCTTCGCGCTTTGTGAGC